ATAGGAATAGCACCCGATATTATTAGAAATGCCCAGAAAATATCATATTCGTGAAGCAGAAACATAAATGGACTCCTATTAATGTGGAATAGGCTGAATTATTCGATTTGAATTTCAATTGTCAATTCATCCAGAACTTCTTAAAGGAAAAGGGAATTTTTTTTGATCAAATACTACATAGTTTAGAGTTTGTTTGCCATGGTGCATGCCTTGTTTAAAGATTCATACAATGAAACCCCACTTAACATTTTTTTTTATACCATTTAGATATGGTATAGATATAGGATGCTCTTACCCAAAGAAAACTCTCTTACTTTATCTCGGTTTCTCTTTTTAAAAAGTAATTCAATTAAATACAAAAAAATAGTATAATTAGAATACTAATAAATATAATTAGAATACTAATAAATAAGACTAATTATAGTGTAAGAAATCGTATTAGTATAACTATACTAGTGCATTTTCTATTATAAAAATCGAAATAGAAAATGAATTAATGAAATTCTTAATTCATTTCCACTTTTTTTCGTTTTGATTGAAAAAAAAGTGGAATGTGTTAGGGCTATACGGACTCGAACCGTAGACCTTCTCGGTAAAACAGATCAAACTAATTATTATCGAAATGATTCGAACTGTTTCAAAGACCCAACATGCATTTTCTTGCATTGGGCTCTTTCATCAACTGATTGATATAAAGATCAGTTAGTCCACCATATTTTTTCTTTTTTACAGGAAGATAATAAGATGGCTCCATGTGCTCTGTGATTCATGATTTGTATTCTGATCTAGGAACAATACCAAAGTGTTTCAAAGAGGGGTTACCTTGACTTAGGTCTGCCTACGGCCTACATTAACTTAAGTTAAATGGAATCTCTATCGCTCCGCTACAAGAGTCAAATATGAGACTTCATACACCTTAAAGTTCATAGGATAAAAAGAGGTTCTTTTGAGTCCCTTATACTCATTATGCCTAGCATTGAATGAGCTGGTATTTACCTTATCAATTAGCAAATCAATGGCAGGTTCTATTTCATTTGGCACCTGAATTCGCACTCGAATTGGACCAAATGAAATATTTGTCAGGCTATTGTTCTCTTGTTCTTTCGAATCTATGGAGTAAGACATCGATTTCTCAATAAAATCAATTATGTTCATTGCATAATGGGCCCCTTTGAAAAGCATTGGCGCACGTGTAAACGAGGTGCTCTACCTAACTGAGCTATAGCCCTTGTCATAGACATCTTAACATATAGAGAATTTCTTGTCAAGATCGGATAGCACATGAGAGTTCTTTAATCCGCTTACTGTTAATGGATTGGTATTGATTGGTATTGCTTATAAATAATATTCCACCTATAATCCCCGAGGCGATAGGTCCTTTTTTTGTGATGATGAATAACCTACTTAACTCAGTGGTTAGAGTATTGCTTTCATACGGCGGAAGTCATTGGTTCAAATCCAATAGTAGGTAGAACTTATTAGATACCATCAACTCTGGTATCTAATAAGTTTTTCTAGCCATCTTCTTTTTTTTGTTGTATCATCTAGAATTGATTGTATTCAATTGGCGGAATCAAAATGTGGTGTATAATAAAGAACCTCTAAAGAACTTCTTTTTCTTTTTTTTTATGTTTTTTTTTACTAGTAGGAAATAACATTAACAGCCTCTACTCGTGTCCTAGCTCGTCTGAGAGCTAGATTCGCCTCAATTGTTTGTCTCTTTCCCTGAGCTCTACTCAAGTTAGCTTCGGCTATTTCAAGAGCTTGTTGAGCTTCTTGCGGATCAATGTCAGTACTCATCTCCGCATCATTTCCTAAAATGGTGATCTCATTATTACTTATTCTAGCGAAACCACCCATCAAGGCTACCGTTAACCATTGGTCGTTGAGACGTATTCTCAAAAGACCTATATCTACCGCTGTGGCAATAGGGGCGTGGTTTGGTAATACGCCAATTTGTCCACTATTAGTAGATAAAATAATTTCTTTCACTTCTGAATCCAAAATCATTCGATTAGGAGTCAGTACACAAAGATTTAAGGTCATTTCTTCAATTTGCTCTCCTCTTCTAAGTTCATAGCTTTCGCGGTAGCTTCGTCGATGTTACCTACCAAATAAAAGGCCTGCTCGGGAAGACTGTCTAATTCTCCAGAAAGGATCAATTGAAACCCCCTAATTGTTTCGGCGAGACCAACATATTTCCCTGGAGAACCGGTAAAGACTTCTGCCACGAAGAAGGGTTGTGATAAGAAGCGTTCAATTTTTCGTGCTCTTGCTACAGTTAAACGATCTTCTTCGGATAATTCGTCCAACCCCAGGATAGCTATAATGTCCTGAAGTTCTTTGTAACGTTGTAAAGTTTCCTTAACTCTTTGCGCAATTTCATAATGTTCCTCGCCAACGATCCGAGGTTGTAACATAGTTGACGTTGAATCTAAAGGATCGACTGCTGGATAAATACCTTTGGCAGCTAATCCTCTTGATAGTACGGTAGTAGCAT